TTTATCGTATCAATTATCATTTCAACGATCAACTTCTCCCATAATAATATCTATACTACCTAGTATTGTCATAATATCGGCCAATTTCATTTTTTTAACTAGCTGAGGAAGAATTTGCAAATTGATAAAACCAGGTGGACGAATTTTCCATCTCCAGGGAAAAACACTCCGATCTCCTACCAGAAAAATTCCCAATTCCCCCTTGGGGGCTTCTACTCTCACATAAAGTTCTTGTTTAGACAATTCAAAAGTGGGCGAAGGTTTCTTACTAATGAATCGATAATCAAAATCATTCCATTCAGAATCCTTTGTTTTATCAAAACGCCGTACCTCTAAATTCTCATAGGGCCCTCCGGGAATTCCTTCCAGGGCTTGTTGAATAATTTTGATGGATTCCACCATTTCACCGATTCGGACTAAATAACGGGCTAGTGAATCTCCCTCTTTTTGCCATTGTACTTCCCAATCAAATTCGTCGTAAGACTCATAATGATCAATTTTACGAAGATCCCACGGAATTCCGGAAGCTCGTAGCATTGGTCCCGATAAACCCCAATTTATTGCTTCCTCTCCACTAATAATACCCACCCCTTCAACTCGTTCCAAAAAAATGGGATTACGCGTAATAAGCTTTTGATATTCAGTAACCCCTGTTAAAAAATAATCACAGAAATCCAAGCATTTATCTATCCAGCCATAAGGTAGATCAGCAGCCACCCCTCCGATACGGAAATAATTATGCATCATTCGCATACCTGTGGAAGATTCGAATAGGTCATATATCAATTCCCTCTCTCGGAAAATATAGAAGAAAGGGGTCTGCGCACCGATATCTGCCATAAAAGGGCCAAGCCATAACAAATGAGAAGCTATACGACTCAGTTCTAGCATAATTACTCTAATATAGCTCGCTCTTTTCGGTACTTGGATATTTCCCAACTGTTCTGGTCCATTTACCGTTATTGCCTCTGTAAACATAGTAGCTAAATAATCCCAACGTGTTACATAAGGAAGATATTGTATAATTGTTCGATTTTCCGCAATTTTTTCCATTCCTCTGTGTAAATAACCCAATACGGGTTCACAGTCAATAACATTTTCCCCATCTAGAGTAATGATGAGTCGAAGAACACCGTGCATTGATGGGTGTTGAGGACCCATATTGACTATCATGAGGTCTTTTCTTGTAGTCGGTACAGTCATATATTTTTTCCCCGATTCATTATTCCACGAATTGCTGAAAACCAAATGAAGTTCATTAAAAATAATAATTAATATTTATAATTATTATTATTATTATTATAAATATTATAATTTATAATTATAAATAAATAAAAAAAAAATGAACTTAACGAGTTTTTGGCTCCCGAATATCCAATTGACTAATTAATTCTTTATAGCGTACTCTATTTTTCTTTGACAAATAAGCCAGGAGTCGTTGACGTTTTCCCAGAATTTTACGTAGACCTCTCTGAGATAAATAGTCTTTTCTGTGCAATTCCAAATGGGAAGTAAGTCTACGTATCTTATTGGTGAAACTGAATACTTGAAATTCAACAGACCCCCTATTTTCTTTTTTTTCTTCTTGCGAAATAACTGAAATGAATAAATTTTTAACCATAACAAAAAATTCTGCGTCCCTTTTTCTTTATTTACATTACAAATATAGATTTTACTAATCAGTAATAATAATGCCAGTCATTTTAATTTGTTATACACAATAATCGGGATTTATTCGTATACTTCTTTTTTTTTTAATTCACTTAATTGATAATCAATACAATTTTTTTTTTTCAATCAAATATAGATAAAAAATTTCTAACCTACAAAAGAGAAGAATTTTGACCTAAGATAAGAAGATTATGACGACTCATTACTTACTAGATAGAATTGCTAAGATCAAGGTCAGGTAATCAGTATCATGTACCATAATCTAATATAACAACATAAGGCTGTATATATTTGTTTGTGTTCATATACCATGTCAGAGATGCCGCTTGATCCATGTAATGTAAATGTATCATCAACTAATTATCAATCGTGGATACATATGTATCCTTGACATAACGAAACGACTACCATTATTGGTATCAAACCAATAGCGATTCATACAAGCAAAATCTTCGAATCGATAATTTGGCCAAAGAAATAATTTGAACTTAATAAATCGATTTGTATCTACATCAAGATGCTTATCCTCATAAAAAAATTGACCACAGCGCTTTACATTGTTCCCATTGCAAAATACTTGATTTCTATCCCCAACATTGACATTTCTTGAATTGAAACAAATGAGAATTCTCAATTCTCTACGACGTCTAGGAGATAAAAAATTATCCGGAACAATAAAATCATAAAAATGATCGTTTCTATTCCCATTTTCATGTCGTGCAATGGATTCATTAAGACCATTCTTATCAACATTTCTTTTTTCTTGGTATCTTCGATTAGTTTGGCGCTTACTCTTATGCACCCGTGAAATAGCTATGGTTTGGTACATGATAAATTGTCCGTCCCATTTTATGGATAGCCGAGCTGGTTCAATAATCAATAGTCCCCTTTTTATCAATTTTGTAAGAGTTGTAGACTTCGGAATCAGCATTACATCCAAACTTATTTCGTCCCTTTGAATAGAGGATATAGCAATTTCCTTTGGATTTCTCAATCTAAGGAGTAGGCAATATACCTTGATATTATTTAGTATTTTTTGATTAAAAGCATTATCCCATTTCAATTGAAAAAGAAAATATCTTTTCAGGAAGAAATCTAGTTCCGCTCCTATCATGGATTTATTTTGATTTTTGCTTTTTTGAATGTATGATCCCCGATAATCTTCTTTAACATTTTTTTTTTTTTTCGATGGATCAGATCCAATATTTTTGTTATTTTGTGCATATGATCCAAGATCTCCTTGGACTGGCTGTTGTTTTTCTTCTTGATTTTGATTCTCTAATTCAAGAGATTTTTTTGGATTATATAATCTATCTTTTTTTTTCTTTTCGTTGATATTTTTACTAATGTTTTTATTTATATTCAATTTAAAAAGAAGTAAATTGATTGGTATGATCCACGGTTGAATCTTATATGTATTATAAAGTGACACAAATTCTGGTAAAAACCAAAGTTCTAGATTTGATATCGGACAATTTAGGATTTCTTCATTCATTCCCATCCAGTCCAAAAATGTTTTTGTTTGATTGGTTGGGCAGATTTGTTTATGAATCGGGGGATTCATAAACACTTTCTTATCCATTTTTTTTTTATCCATTTTATCAATTATTTGATAATAATTAGTCCGAGTCTTAGTATTTTTATTAATGTTGGCGCTGGCCCCGATATCTCTATTTCTCCATTCCTCAATATCGATCTTTTTTCTAAGACAAAAATTAATAGTTCTCCAATCAAAATATTTTCTATCCGGATTTTGATCCCTATCAATAATAGAATCTTCTCGTAGATAGTTACCAAGATCTATATCTCTCGGCAAATAAAAAAGTTCGGGATTATAATTATTGTAATTATAGGAAATCCTTTTTGCCTCGTTTACTTGGAATGTCGACCCATAAATATATGAACCTTTCTTATCTTCATAATTCAGATATTTATTTGATAAAAGATCATATTTGTAGTTTTTGAATTTATCTTTTTGGTTCGGTAATGAATTTACTGCATATGCATAATTGTTTTCTTTCTTGTAATGAATTAATCGGTCTTTTTCATATGAATAAAAATTGGTTGAGTTTTTATTTTGAACCATAAAATTTTGATTGATTCTATTCCGCCAATTTTTCGGTACTAATCTAGACCATCTAGTCTGAGATAAATTGTATTTATAGTGATCATTACCCATTAACCAGCTTTTCCATTCATTCATTTTAAAACCGCTAAGTTTATTATACCTTGATTCGAAATGAAATATTCCGTGTGTTCCAAAAAAATCTTTTTTTATTCTATCCTTAATAAAAGGAATTGTTCCGTGATATTGAAATAAAAATTTCAAGTAATGCTTGTTGATAACTTGGGCTTGTGATAATTTGTAAAATACATATGCCTGTGACAACGAAGAAAGGTCACAAAAAATCTGCGAATTTTGATTTCTAATATTAGAAATCCACTTTTTTATAGTCGAAATAAAATAAATTTTATTTTTTTTATTTTTATCAATATAAAATCCTTTTTTATTTGTTTCATCATTGGAATTATCCGTTATTTTGTTTTTTAATTGAAGTAAAATTTTTACATGTATTCTGGGAATATTAATGATACGTAAAAAAATATCTTTGTATATCCTTTCAATAAACAAATCAAAAAAATAGTGATATTTGCGCATTAGTCGAGCACTTCTTCTTTTTAATATCTGCCAAATATTTTTTGGTGATTCTAATCTTTTATCATCACAATTTGTTTCGTTAGGACTAATGTTTATATACGTAGTTATAAATATATTTTTTTTTTCTTTTGTTATTTTTTCGATTTCATTTCTGATTGTATTTGTCTTATCAGCCAGATCTTTCATCTTTTTTTCTGTCAGTGAATAATTTGTCCAATCCGCAGATCTAATTCGAATGGACGATTCATGATTTATATGATTACTTATTATTGATTTTTTTTTTTTTGTATTCGATTCATATACTTCCCTCAATCCAAATAATGGAATTAGACTTACTTTTTTAAGTTCTTTCATTATTCTTTTTATAAATCGAACTATTTTTCTAACCCATCTTGTTTTTTCTTTTGATACTTTTCGAAACCATTTTGCTCTTTCGTTTATAATTTTTAGGGCTAGAAAACGTTTTTTTTTCACTTTTATAAGTCTTTTTTCAAGTTGTTTCCAAATAGGTTCAAAAAAGGAAGGTAGTTGTCGGGGAGAACCAAAAGGTAATTCAGCTTCCATTCCCCAAACTGTTAAAAAACAAAAATTTTCTTTTTTACCTTTCTTTTTCATGGAATCTCTAGGATGTGATTGTAGCTTAGATCTGTGCCACGGTTTCAGACAGAAA